CGACGAAGTAATGGAACTCGATTATTATCAACCCGACTGCAATCTTTTTCTGTCGGTAAGGATTGCACCAGAGCACCTTCTACTTCTAATAGGCCATGAACTATGGATAGAGAAGAATCATTCTGAGCGAGTCCATAAGAAGCGACCCACTTTTTCATCGGTTCCGGGGGAAGACCAAAGATCTTGCGCGACCGGTCCGCCAGAAAAACTAAAAAGAGAAAGAAGTCTCGTTAATCTCCTCATGCTCGTTCCAAGTTCGAAGTACCATTTGGCCAAAGAAAAACCCGCTTCCTGACACGATTGCCTCTTTATATAGATAGATATAGGATCTATGGGGTTATTACTTAGAAGTCTATTTTGTACAAGATCCCCTCCTATCTGAGAGAAAAGGGTCCCATGATCCCGAGCCGGTCTTATCTTGGCTCGCAAACCCCAAGTTTGTCTATGAAGAGCTAATCTAATTGTATTAGTTTCTATAATGGATTTCTTATGTGGAATACTAATGGATAGGGCCCCGTTGCTAAGTGCTACAAGATCTAATGCACTGGAACTCGTGGTTATGGACCCGAATCCTTTAGTATGGAACATTGTCTTTTCCAAGTAAAAACCCCTAGTATATGAAAGAATGAAAAGGTGCTTTCGTTCTTGTGGAATAAGAAGCCCTCGTACCTTAATGAAAGGAAAATTGGAATTTTTCGTTAGGTATTTGACCAAATAGGATCGTCCAGTTCCTATAGAACCTATCACTAAAATACCCGATAGGGCTAAGCGGAACGAAAAGGGTTTTCCATGAGATGGTAAATGAAAACGATTAGCCCCACACGAGGTTTGGGAATAAGTGATTGTCTGATAATGAGCAAGGAATATACGTCTTTCTGCTAAAGAGGATCTATTAAACTCATAATTCATTAGATCCTTGTTAGCAATGTCAAGTAGGTATCATAAGTAAATGGATCCCGGTTGTTCAATCCTTTGATAACCAAGGTCCTTCTTTGCTAAAGAGAAATGATCACTATGAGTCAGACTCAATAGAATTGGATCCATTCCAAATAGCGAGAATTAGGATTCTTGATCCCTCTCAATCTCTCTTTCAATTCGAGGATCCAGAGAGGTGTTTTCATAGTCATCTCCGAATATTTGCCATCTCCGAATATTTTGATTTCATTTTTCTATGATATGTCTTTCTATATGAAAATTGGTTATTTACGATGTACGATGATCCCTGTTAAGCATCCATGGCTGAATGGTTAAAGCGCCCAACTCATAATTGGTAAATTTGCGGGTTCAATTCCTGCTGGATGCACGCGAACGGGAACGTTCCATAAGTCTATTGGAACTGGCTCTCTATCCATGGAATCTCATCCATCATCCATACATAACGAATTGGTATGGTATATTCATACCATAACATAAGAACAATAAGAACTCGAATTCTTATCGATACTGGAACTCAGAGCATAGGAGGGAAAGTCGATTTATGGATGGAATCAAATACGCAGTATTTACAGAAAAAAGTCTTCGTTTATTGGGAAAGAATCAATATACTTTTAATGTCGAATCGGGATTCACTAAGACAGAAATAAAGCATTGGGTCGAGCTCTTCTTTGGTGTTAAGGTAGTAGCTGTGAATAGCCATCGACTACCCGGAAAGGGTAGAAGAATGGGACCTATTCTGGGACATACAATGCATTACAGACGTATGATCATTACCCTTCAACCGGGTTATTCTATTCCACTTCTAGATAGAGAAAAGAACTAAAGGAGAATACTTAATAATACGGCGAAACATTTATACAAAACACCTATCCCGAGCACACGCAAGGGAACCGTAGACAGGCAAGTGAAATCCAATCCACGAAATAAATTGATCCATGGACGGCACCGTTGTAGTAAAGGTCGTAATGCCAGAGGAATCATTACCGCAAGGCATAGAGGGGGAGGTCATAAGCGCCTATACCGTAAAATCGATTTTCGACGGAATCAAAAAGACATATCTGGTAGAATCGTAACCATAGAATACGACCCTAATCGAAATGCATACATTTGTCTCATACACTATGGGGATGGTGAGAAGAGATATATTTTACATCCCAGAGGGGCTATAATTGGAGATACTATTGTTTCTGGTACAAAAGTTCCTATATCAATGGGAAATGCCCTACCTTTGAGTGCGGTTTGAACTATTGATTTACGTAATTGGAAGTAACCAATTAGGTTTACGACGAAACCTAGAAATCGATCACTGATCCAATTTGACTACCTCTACGGGATAGACCTCAACAGAAAACTGTTGAGTAACGGCAGCAAGTGATTGAGTTCAGTAGTTCCTCATAGAAAATTATTGACTCTAGAGATATGGTAATATGGAGAAGACAAAATTGTTTGAAGCACGCACAGAACCGGAAGCGCCCCTTGTTTCAAAGAGAGGAGGACGGGTTATTCACATTTAATTTGATGGTCAGAGGCGAATTGAAAGCTAAGCAGTGGTAATTAAGACCCCCGGGTGAAAATAGGGATGTCTCCTACGTTACCAATAATATGTGGAAGTATCGACGTAATTTCATAGAGTCATTCGATCTGAATGCTACATGAAGAACATAAGCCAGATGACGGAACGCGGAGACCTAGGATGTAGAAGATCATAACATGAGCGATTCGGCAGATTTGGATTCCTTTTCTATATATCCACTCATGTGGTACTTCATCATACGATTCATATAAGATCCATCTGTCTAGAGATCGTCATATACATCTAGAAAGCCGTATGCTTTGGAAGAAGCTTGTACAGTTTGGGAAGGGGTTTTTTGAGAAAAAAGAAGAATCTACTTCAACCGATATGCCCTTAGGCACGGCCATACATAACATAGAAATCACACGTGGAAGGGGTGGGCAATTAGCTAGAGCAGCAGGTGCTGTAGCGAAACTGATTGCAAAAGAGGGTAAATTGGCCACTTTAAGATTACCATCTGGGGAGGTCCGTTTGGTATCCCAAAACTGCTTAGCAACAGTCGGACAAGTGGGTAATGTTGGGGTGAACCAAAAAAGTTTGGGTAGAGCCGGATCTAAGTGTTGGCTAGGTAAACGCCCCGTAGTAAGAGGGGTAGTTATGAACCCTGTGGACCACCCCCATGGGGGCGGTGAAGGGAAAGCCCCCATTGGTAGAAAAAAACCCACAACCCCTTGGGGTTATCCTGCGCTTGGAAGAAGAACTAGGAAAAGGAAAAAATATAGTGATAGTTTTATTCTTCGTCGCCGTAAGTAAATACGTAACTAGGAATATGGAAAATTGCATTGCAATAATGCGATGGGCGAACGACGGGAATTGAACCCGCGCATGGTGGATTCACAATCCACTGCCTTGATCCACTTGGCTACATCCGCCCCTTATCCAGCTAAAGGATTTTCTCTTTTTTCCACTCATCATTATTCTATTTATTCTGACCTCCATACCTCGATCGAGATAGTGGACATAGGATGCCACTCTTTAAAACGAAAAAAAGGAGTAATCAGCTGTGACACGAAAAAAAACGAATCCTTTTGTAGCTCGTCATTTATTGACAAAAATCGAAAAGGTCAATATGAAGGAGGAGAAAGAAACAATAGTAACGTGGTCCCGGGCATCTAGCATTCTACCCGCAATGGTTGGCCATACAATCGCGATTCATAATGGAAAGGAACATATACCTATTTACATAACAAATCCTATGGTAGGTCGCAAATTGGGGGAATTCGTGCCTACTCGGCATTTCACGAGTTATGAAAGTGCAAGAAAGGATACTAAATCTCGTCGTTAACTGAATTCAGAATAGAAAGATTCAGAATAAACAAAATTTATAGGATTCAAATAAAGTAAAGGTAGGCGGGGAATAACCTTATTTATGACAAGTTTCAAATTGGTAAAGTATACCCCTAGGATAAAGAAGAAAAGGAACGGGCTACGGAAACTCGCAAGAAAAGTTCCAACTGATCGTCTCCTTAAGTTCGAACGGGTTTTCAAAGCACAAAAACGCATACATATGTCCGTTTTTAAAGCACAAAGAGTTCTTGATGAGATTCGCTGGCGTTACTACGAGGAAACCGTTATGATACTGAACCTCATGCCTTATCGAGCATCTTATCCTATCTTAAAGTTGGTTTATTCGGCAGCAGCAAATGCTACTCATTATAGGGATTTCGACAAAGCTAATTTATTCATAACAAAAGCCGAAGTGAGTAGGAGTACTATTATGAAAAAATTCAGACCTCGGGCTCGAGGACGTGGTTATCCTATAAAAAAAACCATGTGTCATATAACAATTGTACTAAATATAGTAAAGAAATCTAAATAACCTTTTGATCAACCTAAGATTTCGATTCCCAGTAAAAAAAAAAAATAGAATAGAAAAATATGGGACAAAAAATAAATCCACTCGGTTTCAGACTTGGTACAACCCAAAATCACCATTCCTTTTGGTTCGCACAACCAAAAAATTATTCTGAAGGTCTACAAGAAGATAAAAAAATACGGAATTGTATCAAGAACTATATACAAAAGAATAGGAAAAAAAGCTCAAATAGAAAAATAGAATCAGACGCAAGTTCCGAAGTAATTACACATATAGAAATTCAAAAAGAAATCGATACAATTCACGTTATCATCCATATTGGATTTCCCAATTTATTAAAGAAAAAAGGAGCAATCGAAGAATTAGAGAAAGATATCCAAAAGGAAGTGAATTCTGTAAATCAGAGACTTAATATTGCTATCGAAAAAGTTAAAGAACCTTATAGACAACCCAACATTCTTGCAGAATATATAGCTTTCCAATTAAAAAATAGAGTTTCATTCCGAAAGGCAATGAAAAAAGCCATTGAATTAACTAAAAAAGCAGATATAAAGGGAGTCAAAATAAAAATTGCGGGCCGTCTAGGAGGGAAAGAAATTGCACGTGCCGAATGCATCAAAAAGGGTAGACTTCCCCTCCAAACAATTCGCGCTAAAATTGATTATTGCTGCTATCCAATTCGAACTATCTATGGAGTATTAGGTGTAAAAATTTGGATATTCGTAGAAGAAGAATAACTAACCTAACCTTGTCTTCTCATTCTGGCCAGTAATAGAATAAAAAAGACAAGAGTCTTATTTTTCCAAAAATTCCCAAAAAAAGAAGAAATTATACCTCTTTCTATAAGATTTAATGAAAATTGATAAATCTTTTAATATAATTGCTATGCTTAGTGTGTGACTCGTTAGTTTTTTCTTTAGGGTCAAAAATGGAAATTAAAAAAAAAAAAAAAATTGACCGAACCCTACTAAAAATAAAAAAACTTAGTAATTATAGAAAATTAACTAATAACCAACCTATTGCTTCGTATTGTCGAGATCCTAACTAAGAAACAGTCACTATGTGAATAAATACATCTATCATAAATGAGTAGATCTATCATATAGTTGTAGCAACTGCATTTTTTTTCTCTAAAAAAGAAACCGGATTCTAGGTTGTGAAAGAAAACTAAAGGGATGTGGATAAAAGGAGGGATGATAGATAGAAGGAAGAAGAATAAGAAAGATATAAGATTCCAATATGTATGGTCTATGAATTACATCATAAAAGGCAATGTGATAAAGCATCAATATAATAAAATAATAAAAATAAGAGACAATTTAAAATCGTAATTTTGTGAAACAAAAAACAAAAATTTAAAGCAATAATAAAGAGCAGCCCGGGTTAATAAAACTGAGAAAATTAACTCGGAAAGTTTGGAAGCTCCATTGCAGGATTCAAACCTAACCATTAAAGGAGAAGCTGTGGGAACGACAAAACCTATGACTGCATAGGATTGATTTTATTGAAAAGAATCCTAATACTTCATTGGGTGGGATGGCGGAACAAACCAAAAAAATTGCTTTATTTGGTAAGGTTATAAATTAACAAATAAGACAAAAAAGAGTAAATATTCGCCCGCGAAATCTTTATTGGATTAGAATACTTTACCTTTATTGGATTAGAATACTTTACTATGATTCAATAAGGTTAAAAATAAGGATATTCCTTATAAAAAAAAAAGATTACATTATCTACAAATAGAGAATTTGGATATATTCTAGATCTTCTTTCTTGACTATATATTTTTATATTTTAAGAAATTCAAAAAAAAAACTATTCTATATATATATTGATGTGTATCTATCCGTAATATTTTTGAATATTATGGAATTAAAAAAATTTGCACGCTTTCTCATTTCATTCGCGAGGAGCTGGATGAGAAGAAACTCTCATGTCCAGTTTTGCAGTAGAGATGGAACTAAAAAAGAACCATCGACTATAACCCCAAAAGAACTAGATTTCGTAAACAACATAGAGGAAGAATGAAGGGAAAATCCTGCCGAGGCAATCGTATTTGTTTTGGTAGATATGCTCTTCAAGTACTTGAACCCGCTTGGATTACAGCGAGACAGATAGAAGCAGGACGAAGAGCAATGACACGATATGCACGTCGTGGTGGAAAACTATGGGTACGTATATTTCCCGACAAACCGGTTACACTAAGACCCACAGAAACGCGTATGGGCTCGGGAAAGGGATCCCCCGAATATTGGGTAGCCGTTGTTAAACCAGGACGAATACTTTATGAAATGAGCGGAGTATCTGAAACTGTAGCTAGAGCAGCTATCTCCATAGCTGCCAGTAAAATGCCCATACGAAGCCAATTTATTAGATTAGAGATATAGAACCCCCAAAAAGAGTATTGAAGATAAAAAACACCAGTTTTTTCCTTCTGGAAAGACAATATTTCTTTCATTCCTTTGCAGTGAAATAACAAATTGAAATCCAAATAATATGATTCAACCTCAGACCCTTTTAAATGTAGCGGATAACAGTGGAGCTCGAAAATTGATGTGTATTCGAGTCATAGGAGCTGCTGGTAATCAGCGATATGCTCGTATTGGTGATATTATTGTTGCTGTAATCAAAGACGCAGTGCCCCAAATGCCTCTAGAAAGATCCGAAGTAATTCGAGCTGTAATTGTACGTACATGTAAAGAATTCAAATGTGAAGACGGTATAATAATACGCTATGATGACAATGCAGCAGTTATCATTGATCAAAAAGGAAATCCAAAAGGAACTCGAGTTTTTGGCGCGATTGCTGAGGAACTGAGAGAATTGAATTTTACTAAAATAGTTTCATTAGCTCCTGAAGTATTATAAATACTAGTAGACGAGATATAGATCAAAGAAAAAATTAGTAGATTGTGTTTTACGTATATGCTTTATTTAAAATCCAAAATTAAAAGAAAAAGGAAAACATGTTGATTATCTAAAAATTAGGAGGAACCTAGAATTAGAGTCTTATGGGCAAGGACACTATTGCTGATTTACTAACCTCTATAAGAAACGCAGACATGAGTAAAAAAGGAACTGTTCGAGTAGTATCTACAAATATTACCGAAAACATTGTTAAAATACTTCTACGAGAAGGTTTTATTGAAAGTGTTCGGAAACATCAAGAAAGTAGCAGATATTTCTTGGTTTTAACTTTGCGACATCAAAAGAGAAAGAATAGAAAGGGAATATATAGAACTAGAACCTTTTTAAAGCGTATCAGCCGACCAGGCTTACGAATTTATGCTAACTATCAAGGAATCCCTAAGGTTTTGGGCGGAATGGGAATTGCTATTCTTTCTACTTCTCAAGGTATAATGACAGATCGAGAAGCTCGACTAAACAGAATTGGGGGAGAAGTTTTATGTTATATATGGTAAAGGCCCCGCCTATAGTACCCGAATTCTATCTCGAACTTCCTATTTTGAAAATCCAAATAGAAAAATAGGAGAAAAAAATATGACAGAAAAAAAAAATAGGAGAGAAAAAAAAAACCCGAGAGAAGCAAAAGTTACTTTCGAAGGTTTAGTTACGGAAGCCCTACCCAACGGAATGTTCCGAGTTCGCTTAGAGAATGACACCATCATCCTGGGCTATATTTCAGGAAAAATCCGGTCTAGTTCTATACGAATACTGATGGGGGATAGGGTCAAAATTGAAGTAAGTCGTTATGATTCAAGCAAGGGGCGTATAATTTATAGACTTCCCCATAAGGATTCGAAACGTACCGAAGACTCGAAAGATACTGAAGATTTGAAGGATACCAAAGATTGAAAGGATTTGTTTTTTCTAGGAAAATAAATTACAAATTTCAAAATTTAAGTCAAGAGGCTTATTTTTTCCCAAAGAGTAGATTCATCGTTTAAGAAAGGAATACCTAAATATGAAAATAAGAGCTTCCGTTCGTAAAATTTGTACAAAGTGTCGACTGATTCGTAGGCGTGGGCGAATTAGAGTCATTTGTTCCAATCCGAAGCATAAACAAAGACAGGGGTAATCTTTCAAAAAAGGAGCTTTCCTTTCTAAAAAGTAAAAAAAGTACCCACAGAAATGTCCAAATTCCCAATCAAAAAATGAAAGTAAAGGATATATTTAACCTTGAAACGGATATCTTTGTATCTTTTTTTCTTTTTGTTATTTCTAACTCATATTTATGTATGAGATAATAAAATATGACAAAAGCTATACCAAAAATAGGTTCACGTAAGAAAGTGCGTATTGGTTTGCGTAGGAATGCCCGTTTTAGTTTACGGAAGAGTGCACGTAGAATAACAAAAGGGGTTATTCATGTTCAAGCCAGTTTCAACAATACCATTATAACTGTTACAGACCCGCAAGGTCGGGTGGTTTTCTGGTCCTCCGCAGGTACTTGTGGATTCAAAAGCTCAAGAAAAGCATCACCCTATGCCGGTCAAAGAACAGCAGTAGATGCTATTCGTACAGTGGGTTTGCAACGAGCAGAAGTTATGGTAAAAGGGGCTGGTAGCGGAAGAGATGCCGCATTACGAGCCATTGCTAAAAGTGGTGTACGGTTAAGTTGTATACGCGATGTAACACCTATGCCGCATAATGGATGTCGACCTCCTAAAAAAAGACGTCTGTAAAAGAATTAAACCGCTTTCAAGAGAAATAAACGATTCCAGGATCAAATAAATACTAGTCTATTATGGTTCGAGAGGAGGTAACAGGATCCACCCAAACACTACAGTGGAAGTGTGTTGAATCAAGAGTAGATAGTAAGCGTCTTTATTATGGTCGTTTCATTCTGTCCCCACTTAGAAAAGGTCAAGCGGATACTGTTGGTATTGCCTTGCGAAGAGCTTTACTTGGAGAAATAGAAGGAACATGTATCACACGCGCAAAATTTTGGAACGTGCCACACGAATATTCTACAATAGTAGGTATTGAAGAATCCATACAAGAAATTTTACTAAATTTGAAAGAAATTGTATTGAGAAGTAATCTCTATGGAGTTAGAGACGCATCCATTTGCGTCAAAGGTCCTAGATACATAACCGCTCAAGATATAATCTTACCGCCTTCCGTAGAAATCGTTGATACGACACAACCTATAGCTAACTTGAGAGACCCCATTGATTTCTGTATTGAGTTACAGATCAAGAGAGATCGCGGATATCATACGGAACTCGGAAAGAACTCTCAAGATGGAAGTTATCCTATAGATGCTGTATCCATGCCTGTTCGAAATGTGAATTATAGTATTTTTTCTTGCGGGAATGGAAATGAAAAACACGAGATACTTTTTCTCGAAATATGGACGAATGGAAGTTTAACCCCTAAAGAAGCGCTTTATGAAGCTTCTCGTAATTTGATTGATTTATTTCTTCCTTTTCTCCACGCAGAGGAAGAAGGCGATAGTTTCGAAGAAAATCAAACCAGGTTTACTCCACCCCTTTTAGCCTTTCAAAAAAGATTCACTAATCTAAAGAAAAACAAAAAAGGAATTCCATTGAATTGTATTTTTATTGATCAATTAGAATTGCCTTCTAGAATGTATAATTGTCTCAAAAGGGCCAATATACATACACTATTGGACCTTTTGAGTAAGACTGAAGAAGATCTTATGAGAATTGACAGCTTTCGTATGGAAGATGGAAAACTTATGTGGGCCACTCTAGAGAAGCATCTCCCAATTGATTTACCTAAGAACAAGTTCTCGCTTTAAATCCATTACAATTCTTTCCTCTTTTTCTTTTTCGAGTTAGAATAAAAAGAAAATAGAATAAAAAGAAAATAGAATAAAAAGAAAAAAGAAAACAATTTTGCATCTTTAGCACAATCTATATTTTCGCGAAATGGATCATAATAAAATAGATTTATGGATCATAATAAAATAGATTTTAGGTATCTAGGGAAGATTCACTTGGAAGTAACTATTTCCTAGATACCCATGCAGGGGACTTCACGATTGAATGAATCAACCTGAAAAATCCCTAAAAAAGACCTAGAGTTAAGGATTTATCAATGGGTAATGTTGCTCCAATACCTAACCAAAGAGCTACTACAGTACCGATTAAAAAAACGGTTGTAGCTACTGGGCGACGAAATGGATTTTGGAATTTATTGACATTCTCTAGAAAGGGTACTGTTAATAAGCCTGTTGGCACAGAAACCATTAAGAGAACGCCCAATAACTTATTGGGTACTGTACGAAGTATTTGAAATACGGGAAAGAAGTACCACTCGGGTAATATTTCCAGAGGAGTTGCAAACGGATCCGCCGGCTCACCAATCATTGACGGCTCTAGAACCGCTAAACCTACATTACATGCAATAGTACCTAGAATTACTACTGGAAAAATGTATAAAAGATCGTTGGGCCATGCGGGTTCCCCATAATAATTATGTCCCATCCCTTTAGCTAATTTTGCTCTTAATACAGGATCATTTAAGTCAGGTTTCTTTGTTATTGGGATAGGTGAATTCTTTAGGATCCATCCCCCAACGGAACCGGACATGAGAATTTTTCATCATCCGGCTCGAGCAAGAATGAAAGAAAAAAATAAGACCGTGGAGGATCCACAACAATAGAATAGGTTATATAATGACTCAATAACTCAAGGTAAGAAAAGCTTTATCAGATTCTCTTTTCCAAAGTTGCGCCTATAACTACTCATTGAAAAGAATCCTATTCTTATGCATAAATGCTCAATATCCAAGTGGGCTTACAAATTTGATCATGATCAATTGCTTTGTGGATTGTCTCTTGATTAGTTGGTGTTTATCCCCTCAATACAATATCGCAAGTTTTTTACGTCCAAACAAAGTATTTACTTGTTACTAATAAAAAATTTTTAAGTTTAGCCTACTTTCTTCCTTAGATCCCTTCTTTTACTCCGATAATATTGCGGATCGAAATTGATGCAAAGAAAATGAATGCATTTCCATACTATAATAAATAAAAAGTAAGTGTAATAAATATAGAATTGGATCATATCACATGACTTATTCCATTTATACTCTACGGGATCTTACGGAGCCTGTTCATGGATGACATGGTTGGGGTATGATCATAGAAAATATTCTCCTCGAGTGAACCAGCCTATCCTTCCTAGATAGGGGACTTACGTATTGATTGGATGCGGAGACACCTTTGGTCATGAATTCTAATGCGGCAGATCTAATTCTCTATCTGCATGGCCAAATCAATAATTCAAGTCACACACTCCCATAATCCGCCTTATTTTCTTTCGTAAAATTAACTTCAACTATTTTATTTGTATCAAAATACTTCAGAGTTGAAGAGAAGTATCCAAATGACATGTCTTATTTTACAATAACCCATGTTTGTAGCAATGAAATACCACAACCTACCCGATATGATATATGAGAATTCCTATTTTCTATGATATGCCTTTACTATAAAGGACCAGAAATACCTTGCTTACGTATCATTGGAAAGTGCATTAACATAAATACGGCAGTAAGCAGAGGCAGTACAAAAGTATGTAAACTATAAAAACGAGTCAAAGTGGATTGCCCCACACTAGCACTTCCACGTAATAACTCCACTAAAGGGGAACCTATTACCGGAATCGCTTCGGGTACACCTGTAACAATTTTGACTGCCCAATAACCGATTTGATCCCAAGGTAAAGAATAACCGGTTACACCAAATGATGCAGTCAATACAGCCAAAACCACACCTGTGACCCAAGTTAATTCCCGGGGTTTTTTAAATCCACCTGTGAGATACACACGAAATACGTGCAGGATCATCATTAGAACCATCATACTTGCTGACCATCGATGAACTGATCGGATTAACCAACCAAAGTTGGCCTCCGTCATTATATACTGAACGGAGGAAAAAGCCTCTGTAACGGTTGGTCGGTAGTAAAAAGTCATAGCAAAACCCGTAGCAACTTGTACTAAAAAACAAGTAAGTGTAATTCCCCCTAAACAATAAAATATGTTGACATGAGGAGGAACATATTTACTAGTTATATCATCCGCAATTGCCTGAATCTCAAGACGTTCCTCAAACCAATCATATACTTTATTGAGATAGGTAACTAGCCCGACTCCCCCTCCGAGAACCGTATATGAAAATTTCATCTCGTACGGCTCAAGCATAAACACACAAATTTTCAACACGGATATTAGAAAAAAAGTTCAAAACTTCATCAGCCACGGGATTATATCAATTTGCCTTGAAGATATTAAATAAGAAAAATCCAGAATTTCTTCTTTGTGATGATAATGCCAAAAAATCTCAAGTTGGCTCATCTGTCTTTCTTTCCCTTATGTTGATCATTAGAGGCCTCTTGACTTTTCTCTTCCCTATTTTTTATTTTTTTCCTAGTAAAATAAATAAAAATTTATAGTGGTTTTCTAATAGAAATTATCTTGTTGCGATCCTATGAATCAGTTCAATTAAAACCTTAGATTTATACTAGAGCCACGATGATTGATTCTCAAGCTAAACAAAAGGCAAGGGTTCTTCGAATAAGAACCGCTTGATGATCATTTATTGAATTGGTGTAATAACTCGACAAAATCGAGAGAAAAAAAGTTGTCTTTTGGGCAAACAAAATTGGAAGGAAGAAAAGTTCTTTTTTTATTAAGAACTACTTAATTTTTTTTTTTCAGTCTGGTTACGAGGCCTAAATAGTGAGTATGAATCATAGTTCCATTTTTTTTTTTTTTTCTTGATCCACTCTATGTATTTCGTGTTCCAGATACTAGAATAAATAATATCCGACGAATTAGAATCATCTTGATAGAGAGAACAGGCGCTTTCTATGTATTATCAATAGGATCACAATTCTAACAAGTCACACACTCATATTCCAGAGATGCCAAAACAAAAAAATCCACGGTCGAACTACCAGAATGTCTAGAAATGTGGAGCTTAAAGCAGAAAGACCCCTTTTTGGATGGAAAAACTATGACTTCATAGTTTTAGTTAGTAGAAACCTAATTCATTAAAATTCCGTCCAGTAAAACAGAAGAATTATAAATTTCTAAAATGATAGATAGGAATATCGCGAATAAAGCCATTGCAACCCCCATAAAAGGAGTAGTCCCCCAACCCGGAGCTACTTTCCCATATTCCGAATTCAAGGGTTTCAATAAACTACCTGCGCCAGTTCGTTTTGGCCTAGGTCTAGAACTATCTTCAACGGTTTGTGTAGCCATAAATTCTATTTAATCATCGGTGTTGACTTTGTATACTATTCCGTTGTAGTTGTAAATACACGATCTTTTCATAGATCCATTGTAATCTTGAAATTCTATAAAAATGGAAACAGCAACTTTAGTCGCCATCTCCATATCTGGTTTACTTGTAAGCTTTACTGGGTATGCCTTATATACCGCGTTTGGGCAACCCTCTCAACAATTAAGAGATCCATTCGAAGAACATGGAGACTGATTGAAGTAAGAAGTCTCCCATCTGGGAGACTTCTTACTTCAATTAAATTATTTCATTTTTTAGTGGGAACCTTAGGGGGTTCTCGGAAGAAGATAGCGAAAAAAATTATCCCTAAAGTCGAAACTAAAAGGAACGTATAAACCAATGCTTCCATAGATTCGATCGTGGTTTATTTACAATTATAACTTCCACACCTATTCACTTGTCATTTGGGATCATTTCCCATATAAAAAAGGAGTCTTGTCTTTTATAAAGAAAGGACAGGAGATTTTTCCCATGTCAAATCAAAAAAGAGAGGCGAAAGATACCGTAACAATGTGGTATCAGACTGTCTGTCTCCTTGTAGTTGGATCCCCAACTTTTTGGAATGTTCCAAATTCCACTTGAGCATCCAAGTCGGGATCAATACCAGCAAAAACATCTCGGAATAAGGTTCGAGCGCCATGCCAAATGTGTCCGAAAAAGAAGAGCAAAGCAAAGGTAGCATGACCAAAAGTGAACCAACCCCTTGGACTGCTGCGAAAAACACCATCTGATTTCAAAGTAGCTCGATCTAATTCAAAAATTTCTCCTAATTGGGCACGCCTCGCATATTTTTTTACAGTAGCAGGATCAGAATAACTTACTCCATTAAGTTCGCCACCATAGAACTCCACCGTTACGCCTACTTGTTCAACGCTATATTTGGATTCTGCTCTTCTAAAAGGAACGTCCGCTCTCACAATTCCCTCTTCATCTACCAAAACTACTGGAAATGTTTCAAAAAAAGTAGGCATACGACGTACAAAAAGCTCGCGCCCTTCTTTATCTCTAAAGACGGGATGTCCTAACCATCCAACAGCTATTCCATCCCCATTATCCATTGAGCCTGCTCTGAATAATCCCCCCTTTGCCGGATTATTACCAATATAATCATAAAAAGCTAATTTTTCGGGAATTTTAGACCAAGCTTCTGATAAACTAAGATTTTCGGCTAACCCATCGCTAACTCTTCGATATATTTCTTGTTGAAAGTATCCCTGATCCCACTGATAACGAGTAGGTCCAAATAATTCGATTGGGGTAGTTGCCGATCCATACCACATAGTTCCGGCAACTACGAAAGCTGCAAAAAAAACAGCAGCGATACTACTGGAAAGTACAGTTTCAATATTGCCCATACGTAATCCTTTGTATAGACGTTGAGGGGGGCGGACACTAAGATGGAATAGGCCCGCTAATATGCCCAATGTACCCGCAGCAATATGATGCGACGCTATTCCTCCCGGAACGAAAGGATCAAAACCTTCTGCACCCCACGCAGGATTTACAGCTTGTACTTTTCCAGTTAGTCCATAAGGATCGGACACCCATATCCCAGGACCATACAAACCGGTTACATGAAATGCACCAAAGCCAAAACAAGCCACCCCCGCAAGAAATAAATGAATTCCAAAGATCTTGGGCAAATCCAAAGAAGGTTTTCCCGTCCGCTCATCACAGAATATTTCTAGGTCCCAATATACCCAATGCCAGATAGCTGCCAAGAAACACAAGCCAGAAAAGACAATATGCGCACCTGCCACACCTTCATAACTCCAAATACCCGGATTCGTTATAGTTCCTCCTGAAATACTCCAACCACCCCACGAATTGGTTATTCCTAAACGAGTCATGAAGGGGATGACGAACATACCTTGTCTCCACATTGGATCCAGAACAGGATCAGAGGGATCAAAAACCGCTAATTCGTATAAAGCCATCGAGCCAGCCCAACCAGAAACTAGAGCTGTATGCATTATATGCACCGAAAGCAATCGACCGGGATCATTCAATACGACAGTATGAACACGATACCAAGGCAAACCCATGGAAATACCCCTTTAGCAAAGAAAAATAGACACGATGTCGTTTTATTTTATCGCATTGGAAAAGACTATCCATATCCTATGTACCTAACCCTTCTAGGGCATTCTGTGTCAGAAAGCGTGAATATTTATTTTATTCCATTAAAAATAAGAAGTCAATTCTGTTTGTAAGAAGAAAGAGAAGCAGATCTATTCTATACTCGATAAGTGCCAATATGCAATGGGCAGCTTGGGCTATTTCAAAAAACGAAGAATAGATCCCTAATCCCTCTTTGTTTATCATTCGAATCACAGATCCCTTTTTCTTTATTCAATCTGTCTTACCTTCCTTATATGTATAATTTTTCAATCTATGTATCATTTCAATCTATGTATTAATAGAATCTATAGTATTCTTATAGAATAAGAAAAAAATGAAGATAATAAACTGTGGATTCTTTCTTTCTCTTCCATTCTTAAGTTTCCATATTAAAGTGTAGTTTTCTTACTTAAATCTAATAATATTAATCTAATATGCCCATTGGTGTTCCAAAAGTACCTTACCGGATTCCCGGAGATGAAGAAGCGACTTGGGTTGACTTATACAATGTTATGTATCGAGAAAGGACACTTTTTTTAGGTCAAGAGATTCGTTGCGAGATCACGAATCATATTACAGGTCTCATGGTATATCTCAGTATAGAAGATGGAATTAGCGATATTTTTTTGTTTATAAACTCCCCCGGCGGGTGGCTAATCTCAGGAATGGCGATTTTTGATACGATGCAAACGGTGACACCAGATATATATACAATATGCCTCGGAATAGCCGCGTCCATGGCCTCCTTCATTCTGCTTGGAGGAGAACCCACTAAACGTATAGCATTCCCTCACGCTAGAATTATGCTTCACCAACCTGCTAGTGCTTATTATCGGGCAAGAACACCAGAATTTTTACTAGAAGTGGAAGAGTTACACAAAGTTCGCGAAATGATCACAAGGGTTTATGCACTAAGAACAGGCAAGCCTTTTTGGGTTGTATCCGAAGACATGGAAAGGGATGTTTTTATGTCAGCAGACGAAGCCAAAGCTTATGGACTTGTCGATATTGTAGGGGATGAAATGATTGACGAGCACTGCGATACTGATCCCGTATGGTTTCCAGAAATGTTTAAGGATTGGTAGTGGCTGAATTTCTTGTAAATTTATTTCAAACCTAAATTCGGGTTTTATGCGATTTTATAGAAAATAGAAATACTTCATGATGATGAATCATCAGGTTAAGATCGATCTAAACCAATCCATTTTTTTCTATATACATACGACATGCCAACCGTTAAACAACTTATTAGAAATGCAAGACAGCCAATACGAAATGCTAGAAAAACGCCCGCGCTTAAGGGATGTCCTCAGCGTCGAGGAACATGTGCTAGGGTGTATGTGCGACTCGTTCAGATCATGAGTTCAAACAAATAAGACAATTTTTGAAATATCCATGATCGTTACCAATGAATGGGATAGAGCTTCTCTCTCCTAGATTTCTACGGTATATGGAATTTATGGTTTCCTTTGGTGCAAATCCAATCATCGAGATTGGAAGAAGCAATTCCCCCGTTGGTAGCAAATGGTTATCGATTAAGCGGAGGAAATAGTAATAAAAAGAAAAGGCTTATGCTCCTTTATCTTAAAAGAACGGACTAAAGGGTCAGCTACTTAGCCAACTTTCATAATTAAATACCGTCACTGTATGAATAACTCTTATTTATTGTGAAAAGAGCGATTTACTCTATAATGGATAGGTAGAGCCAAAGAATGGGAACTATACAAGTTCCCAATACCTTTTGATGAAAGAAAGGGCTCCGGTGTATAGAGAGGGCCTCACCGTTTAAAAGGAAACCATAGAAACGATGGAACCCACGGTTTTTTTAGTATCATTAGAATTTGTTATTTCTACGTGAAATAACTGAAGGGGATAAAATAAAAAATCGTGGTTGGGAAAGTTATAGTAGCAAAAGCCATTGGAATTAATATTTTATATATCGGAATAATCCGTTTTGTTATTAATGGGAAAAAGAACGGTTAAAAGAAGAGAAATCATTAGTTATTCATTAAGGTTAATTTGATTCAATGACCAGAGTTCCGCGAGGATATATAGCTCGGAGACGACGAACAAAAATGCGTTCATTTGCCTCAAACTTTAGGGGGGCTCATTTAAGACTTAATCGAATGATTACTCAACAAGTAAGAAGAGCTTTTGTTTCTTCTCATCGAGATAGAGGCAGGCAAAAGAGGGATTTTCGTCGTTTGTGGATCACTCGGATAAACGCAGCAACACGGATATATAAAGTATTCGATAGTTATAGTAAATTAATACACAATCTGTACAAAAAGGAATTGATTCTTAATCGTAAAATGCTTGCACAAGTAGCTGTATTAAATCCAAATAATCTTTACACGATTTCCAACAAAATAAAGACCATCAATTAAAGGGATAAAAAAGTAATATACAGGAATAATTAAAACCGAATTCCCGGAGAGGGGACTCCGGGAAGATACAATAAATTAAGATTAAGTGGTAGGAATCAACGAGCGTGTTGCAATAAATAAAAAAACTATTTCTTTTTTCCCATTTTTCTTTCTTTTCTTATAACAAACACAAGAATCTAAACTGGATTACTTTATTTATATATGAGTCTGACCCTTTCGAATAAAACATCAACAATCGGAACTTAAGCTCCGATTGTTGTTTCTTAAATTCTGGTTGGAGTTTCTTAAATTTCGATTGGAATTGAATTTTTGTGTTAATTGAGGAATATGTCTATTTTTTCTGTGTCTAGGACCGGTAATTATTGAAATTGACTGGGCTTGAAATTGCTTCTCATTCTCATAGTTACGAAATGGTAAGAAAGATAAAATACGAGCCTGTTTTATAGCAAGAGTAATTAATCGTTGTTGTTTCAAGGTTAATCTATTTATTCGTCTGGATAATATTTTTCCTTGTTCACTAATAAATCGATTAATTAAACTCATGTTTCTATAATCAATTCGATCCCCCGGACCAATTCGGGAACGCCTACGAAAAGGTTGTTTGGATTTACGAAAAGGTTGTTTGAATTTACGAAAAGGTTGCTTGGATTTATGAAAAGGTTGTTTGGATTTACGAAAAGGTTGCTTAGATTTACGAAAAGGTTGTTTAGATATATACATGGTTTATTCCTTATTTAAAAATTTGAAAAAAAAAAAATGGATTTCTTTATTTTATTAATTTAGGATCCAGAAGAAGTAGTCTTTCTTTGGTCCATATATTATATTATTTGATTTATATAGTATATATAAAAAAACCTCCATACATATGAAATAATATCTACCTAAAATCAGATGGGTTGATTTGTATTTTGTATTCTATCTATGTTCTATATATTAAATAAGAAATTATTACTCTTTCTGTTCTTTAGAAAAATCAAAAACACGATGCTCCTATTTCTTTATTTCATTATGAGTCGTATGCTTGCGGCAATAACGACAAAATTTTCTTAATTCTAATTGTCCAGGTGTATTGTGGCGATTCTTTTGAGTACTATATCTAGAAATCCCCTTCGATTCCTTATTGGTACCTTTTCGAACACAACTGATACATTCCAAAATCACTCTGATTCTAACATCTTTGCCCTTGGCCATGAACCTCCTTTCCTTTTTGGATCGACTTAACTTAAGTCTTATACCTGTTTTTTTATTCTTCTATATTGGATCCGAAAAAGAAGAATAAAATCCAATAGAATAAAAAATGGAGAAATAATTAAAGAATACAATCCCTGTCGAATTAGCAAGGATTTTGCTTCGAAATCCTTTCATTTAAGTAGCAAGCTCCGCCCTAGCCAGCCTCTTTCTATGCTCGGATTTGTGAGGCCTGACTTAGCTTGGATACCGCTTTTAATTAAATTTATGTTTTCTTCCAAAATGGGATTTACCAAATTTTTGATGACTCTGAGGTTCAACCCAATCCATCTTTTCTTTCTTTTTGCTTTGTATACTAAAAAAGGATTGAAAGAAAATTTTCGTCATGTCACGAAGAATTCTATCTCTCGCATAGGAATAACTAGAATTAAAAAAAAGGGAATGACAAAGCATCTGGGAATAAACGATTAATTTCTATCAATAAACCTGCTAAAGCCCCAAACCATAGAGTACTTAGCACGGGTGCTACAGAGAGATATGTTTTTATATCCCGCATTGAAAATCCTCCTTCCTTATTGGAATACATATATGATCAGATACTCTTGCCCAAGATCGTTTGTATTTCTTTATTTAGATTTAGGGGAAATTCCTAACTAAAAAACAAAATCAATATTCTATATATATAAAATCTATATTCTATATATATATAGAATGAACCATATAGAGGAGATTTTCCTATCCCTAAAAAAGAAAAAGATGACCCCTTCTTCCTATACATTACTAAGGAATAGTAATCTTTCTTTTATAGGTTAAATTCAACTTGATTTTAGATATATACCCTTCCTTGATTATATGAGACCAAAACCAAGAAATGACAAGAAAGTTCTATATAGATAGAGAAATAGAAGAAAATTACGATGTGGAAAACAAGAAAGGAATTGTGTACAATGGCATTGTACAACAATTTGGAAAAGGGATGTAGCGCAGCTTGGTAGCGCGTTTGTTTTGGGTACAAAATGTCACAGGTTCAAATCCTGTCATCCCTACCTATTACTTCTCTCTTCTTTATGGGCAGTAGCGGGGAGATCGATTAAAGTGGATATAACTTGAATTTTTGGATACTATACGTACGTGAGATACGTTAGGAGTAGAAAAGGATTTTCTTTTTGAAAGCGCTCTTAGTTCAGTTTGGTAGAACGCGGGTCTCCAAAACCCGATGTCGTAGGTTCAAATCCTACAGAGCGTGATTCCATCTATCTTATGTCGAAACAGAGTAAATTACTAAAAAAAAAAACAAAGTAGAATTACAACTCCAATTTGACCTCCTCTCTAGTCTGGAGGAGGCCAATCAAAAAATAAATATTACTCAATTAAAAATCCAACTGATCCCCACGCCTGTATTGCAAATACGCAGTCACGAATAATCCCGCTAAAGTAATAGGAATTAGGCCTAAGACGATTCCAAATAGAAAAACTTCAATCATTTCGATTTGTTCGAGGGGATAAAAAAAGAGGTACGATCTATCTCTAAATAATAGTCTAAATTATCCACGAATCTCAATGACCAAGAAAAGAATTGGTAATTAGTGTGGAAAAGGGTCCTATAATACCAGGAATCCAAAAGAAATATTCTTATTTTCCGACTTATTCATTCAATTCATTTCAAATAAGACGTATCTTGTTCAAGCCAATAAATAGAGCTGGGGTTATAGTTAAAGCAGCCAGTAGAAAACCGAAATAACTGGTTATAGTAAGCATGAAGAGGTTAAATTCCATTTTTTTTTTACTACACTACATATGTTGGTAAAGCATTTACCTAAGTTAAGTTATGGAAAATTCATAATTCATCGGTTATTTTAGATAATACTAAAAAACAAGATGGAGCGAGATACAGAAGTGTAAAAGAAAATCGATTCATCAGATGGGACATGAGTCCCTAATTCCGAATCAAGAGATTTATTGTGGAATCTGTCAGTTAAGTAAAGTAATAATATTAAAAACTAGATCATCTAAACCCATTGAAAAATGAAATTGGATTTTTGGGGAATTTTGGAATAAAAGATAAATAAAGAATGGAATTTTTTAAAAGTTCTTTCTATTTCAGATTATTTCTTTTTCAATAGGATTTAATCTTCTTTTTGGAACAAATCGTCGTCCCCTATTCCTTCTTATTTTAACTCATTATATTCCATATGGAATAAGAGGAGAAGAAAACCATTCCACGACTCCCGAAGGCCCCCCTGAAAAGGGGAAAGTTCTTCCTTGAATTTACTTTATTTTTATTTATTCATTTTTCGAACCCCAACCAAAGTTGATTCGAAGACGAGTTACTTCAATTATCTTTTTCTTTTAAGTTCTATCGTCTGTCTTTCTCTATTTCATCTCGTAAAGTTACATGCTTGCAGTTTGGTTAAGAAAGTTAGACCTAATCCAACAAACAAGACAGTTATTGATTACGAATCTTGATTCTTCAAAGAATATATTCCGTTTCCTTCATAACGAATTATGTACGATTCAATTTTCTATTTATTAGGTATTATTTTATGCTAACCAATTAAATTAAATTCCTTAAAGGGAAAGGTTGGATTGGAATAAAATAAAACTTTTAACTAAAAAGGGATAGATTTCGCATATACTTATCCTTGTATTGCGTCAATATGAGAATATCCTTCCTAAATTCTTTATCCAAACCTATTGATCATTAACTTTGGTTTTCCGAAGATCCCGGTCACTATTATTCCGAAGACAATGAAAATAAGTAGGACCCAAAAAATTTGAGTTTCTATTGATGCCTTGAATAATATGTAGTTTCCCTATAAACAAGGAACAAAGAAGAAAAAAAGGGAATTCTGTTTCGGGACCAAGCCAAACTGGATTGCTGTGCCATAGGAAGGATAGCTATACTAATTCGGTATACTCAAAATACACCTTTGGTACAAAATTGACAATCTCACAAGGATGAAATATCAGTAATTTTCTATTTACTGGTTGATCCCATCTTTTACGGAATCAATTCCTTTTTTGAATGTACAAAAATTTGGGGAGCTCAGCATGTCTGGAAGCACGGGAGAACGTTCTTTTGCTGATATTATTACCAGTATTCGATACTGGGTTATTCATAGCATTACTATACCTTCCCTATTCATTGCGGGTTGGTTATTTGTCAGTACGGGTTTAGCTTATGACGTGTTTGGAAGTCCTCGGCCAAACGAATATTTCACGGAAAGTCGACAAG